TTTATAAAGGCCTCTTCTGGTTTGAAAAACCTCTTCTGACCTTTCTTTTCGATTATAAACGATGGAATCGCCCATTACGATACATAAAAAATAAGAGATTTGAAAGGACTGCAAGAAAAGAAATGTCACAATATTTTTTTTATACATGCCGAAGTGATGGAAAAGAAAGAATATCTTTTACGTATCCGCCTAGCTTGTCAACTTTTGGAGAAATGATACAAAGAAGGATGTCCTTGCCCACACTAGAAAAACTCTCTTCGGATGAACTGTACAATCATTGGGTTTCTACTAACCAACACAAAAATAACAACTTAAACAACGAGTTTTTAAATAGAATTGAGGCTCTAGATACGGGATTTTTTTCTCGGGATATACTCGAAAAAAGTACTAGATTGTGTAATGATAAGACTAGAAAAGATTACTTGCCTAAAATGTATGATCCCATTTTGAATGGGTCATATCGTGGAACAATCAAAAAAAAATTTTCACCGTCAATCATAAAAAAAATTTCGTTAGAAAATTTCATAGAGACAATGGAAATTAATAAGATTCATAGTATCCTTCTTCCGGATACTGATTACCAAGAGTTTGAACAGAAAATAGACCGATTTGATAAAAAAACTTTTTCAACGGAAAATCGTCATTTCTTTACTTTAATCAGTAAATTTGATAGAGAATCGGGATCGAGTTTAAATTTGAAGGACCTCTCTTTATTTTCAGAAAAAGAACAAGGAAGGATTGGTTCAGCAAAAAGAGCAAAATTTTACAAATTTTTATTGAATACAATTCTAACTAGCCCTAATGGTCAAAAAAGAAAAAATGTTGTAATAAAAGAAATAAGTAAAAAAGTCCCTCGATGGTCATACAAACTTATTACCGAGTTGGAATTCATGTCGGGCGAATCTCACGAAGGTATACCGACGGATTATGATATACGTTCAAGAAAATGTGACCGTACAATGCTTTATAAGCCTGCCAAACGACGTAGTCGCAAGGCTAGTGCCAAAAACTGGGTGCTTATTAGAGACTATGCGGAAGAATCTGATTTTCGTCGCGACTTAATCAAGGGTTCTATACGTGCTCAAAGGCGTAAAACTGTTATTTTTAAACTGTTTCAAGCAAATGCGCATTCCCCGCTTTTTTTGGACAGAATAAAAAAATCCTTCCTTTTTTCTTTTAATATACTCGAAGAGATGAATTTAATTTTTAAAAATTGGATGGGTAAAGGCACAGAATTCAAAGATTATACAGAAGAACAAAAAAAAAGACAAAAGAAAGAAGAGGCGAACCTACGAGAAAGGGAAGAAGAGGAGAACCAACGAGAAAGGGAAGAAGAGGAGAACAAAATAAAGGAGAAAGCGTTGCTAAAAATCGCGGAGGCCTGGGATTTCCTTCCATATCCGCAAGCAACAAGAAGTTTTATATTACTAATTCAATCGATTTTTAGAAAATATATTTTCTTATCCTCATTGATAATAGTTAAAAATATTGGACGTATCTTATTGTCCCAACCCCCCGAGTGGACTGAGGATTTCGAGGAGTGGAATAGAGAAAAGCATATTATATGTACCTATGATGGTGTTCAAGTACCAGAACTAGAACTTCCGAGAAATTGGTTCAAAGAGGGTATTCAGATAAAAATAGTATTTCCTTTCTATTTGAAACCTTGGCACAAATCTAAGCCGCGTTCCTCTTTTTCTTCTTATAAAGATCTAAAAAAAGAACAAAAAAAGTTTTGTTTTTTAACGGCTTGGGGAACGCAAACTAACATTCCTTTTGGTTCTACCCACAAAAAATATTCCTTTTTTAAGCCCATTTTTAAGGAAGTAAAAAAAAAAATTCGAAAAATGAAAAAGAATAATTTTCAAGTTCTAATAATTTTTAAAGAAAAAACAAAAAAAATTCTCCAAGACTCAAAAGAAACAAAAAGGGGGGTTACCAAAAACGGTTTATTTCTGTATATTAAAAGAATAAAAAAAGAACTCTCAAAAGTAAATCCAACTCGATTATTTAGATTGAGAGAAGGGTATGAATACATTGAAACTACCCAAGAAAAAGATCCTATAATCAACAATCAGACAATTCATGATTCCTTTAGTCAAAGTAAATTTAGAGATAGGACAAATTTTTTACTGAGAGAAAAAAAAATTCAAAATCTGACTGATAGAACAAGTACAATCAGAACTAAAATAAAGAGTATTACTAAAGAAAAAAAAAAAGTAACGCCAATAAAAAAAAGTAGTCCTAACACAACCAGTTATAATGTAAAATCACCAAAAAATATTTGGCAAATACTAAAAATAAAAAGAAGAAGCACTCGATTAATCTATAAATTAGATTTTTTTATAAAAATTTTCATTAAAAAAATATACACAGATTTCTTTCTATGTATCATTCATATTGCCAGAATTCCTACACGACTTGTTCTTGAATCAAACATTTTTTTATTCAAAAAATACAGTTACAATAATGAAACAAACCATGAAAAAAAAAAAAAAAAAAATCCAAAAGAAAGTCACTTTATTTCGACTCTAAAAAGGGCACTTTACAATATTAAGAATAGTAAGGAAAATTCACATCTTTTTTTTGACTTATCCTACTTGTCGCAAGCATATTTATTTTACAAATTATCACAAAGCCATATTATTCATTTGTATAAGTTAAGATCCATTCTTGACTATTGTGGAACATCTTTTTTTCTTACGACTGCAATAAAGAATTCTTTTGTAACACAAGGAATGTTTCATTCCGAATTAAGGCATACTAAACTCTCAAGTTTAGGAATGAATCAATGGAAAAACTGGTTACGAGGTCATTATCAATATAATTTCTCTCAGATTAGATGGTCTGGATTAATACCACAAAAATGGCGAACTACAATCAATCAAGGCCATATGACTAAAAAGAAAGATTTCAAAAAATGGAATTCATATGAAAAAGACCGATTACTTCATCACAAAAAACAAAAAGATTTTCAAATATATCCATTACCAAACCAAAAAGATAATTTTCCAAAATATTCTATACATAATCTTTTATCATATAAATCTATTAATTATGAAATGAAAAAGGACTCCTATATTATTTATGAATCGCCATTAGAAGTAAATAACAACCAAAAGATTTCTTTTAATTACAACAATTATAAACAAAAATTTTTTGAAAGACTCGAGGATATTCCTATCAATAATTATCTAGAAAAGGATGATATTATGTATATGGAAAAAAATTCGGATAGAAAATATTTTGATTGGATAGAAATGAATGAAGAAATCCTAAATCTTAGATCGACGAATCTGAAACTTCCGCTCTTCCCAGAAGTTGTGCCACTTTCTAATGTATACAAAATAAAAAGATGGATTATACCAAGCAAATTACTTCTTTTAAATTTTAATAAAAAGAAAAACATCAATGAAAAGCAAAAATGGAATTTTTTTAGACCAGAGAAGAAAACTGAAAATTTTGAATTAATGAATCGAAATCAAGACGAAAAAGAACCCGCAGGCCAAAGAGGTTTTAGATCATATGCACAAAACCAAGGTAAAACGAAAAAACAAGACAAGATCAGGAATAAGATGAAACAAGAAGTCATTTTATTACGGGAACACTATTTGCTTTTTCAATGGATAATAGACGATGGTTTAATTCCGAATTTAACTGAAAGAATGATCAATAATATCAAAATATATTGTTACTTGCTTGGACTGAAAAATCCACGAGATACTACTATATCGTCTATTCAAAGGAAAGAACTAAATCTGGATATAATGGTGATTCGGAAGAAATTGACTCCTATAAAATGGAAAAAAAAGGGTATCCTTTTTATCGAACCCATCCGTTTGTCTGTAAAAAACGACGGGCACTTTCTAATGTATCAAACCATAGGTATTTCATTGGTTCATAAGAATAAATACCAAACTCCTCAAAGATACCGAGAACAAAGATATATTGATAAGAATCAATTTGAGGAATCCATCCCAAGATATCAAAGACGAACTCAAAATAGAGACAAAAAGCATTATGGTTTTCTTGTTCCTGAAAAGATTTTATCGTCTAGACGTCGTAGAGAATTGAGAATTCTTTTTTATTTCAATTCAAAGAATAGAAATGGTTTGGATATAAATCCAGTATTTTGCAACAAGAAGAACCTCAAAAGTGGGAATCCTTTTTTGGATCAAAGTAAACATCTTGATAGAGATAAAAACGAATTCATTAAATTAAAATTCTTTCTTTGGCCTAATTATCGATTAGAAGACTTAGCTTGTATGAATCGATATTGGTTTGATACCAATAATGGAAGCCATTTCAGTATGTTAAGGACATATCCACAATTAAAAATAGGTTGATACTACATTTTTCCTATCTATTATGTACCATATAGAAAAGCAAACAGATGTGCATATGTCCTGTCTTATAGCCCAGCCTAATAAAAGATATAACATATTTGAATTGAATACTAAGTAAATGACGTATCAATTTGTCAATTTGATAGGATACAATTCATAAACGAATCAACGGAATCTTCCTAATTTTAGGTCTAAATTATTCGCCTTGTGAGTGTAAAAACGTACCATCCCCCCTTTTATCCCTGCTCGAATCAAATTCAAATTTTGATTGATTCGTTTTCATTGATAAAATAGGAAGTCCATAAAGAAATTCAGATTCTTGTGTATACTAAATACTACATTAAAATGACTGATATTATTATTACTGATCGAGAAAATTAATATATGTAAAAAAGGTAGGAGGATCTTTTTTTTTATGATAAAAAACCCATTCAATGTAATTATTTTGAAAGAGGAAAACAAAGACAACAAGGGGTCTGTTGAATTTCAAGTACTATGTTTCACCAATAGGATACGGAGACTGACTTCGCATTTGGAATTGCACAAAAAAGACTTTTTATCTCAGAGAGGTCTGCGTAAAATTCTAGGAAAACGTCAACGGCTGTTGGCTTATTTGTCAAAAAAAAATAGAGTACGTTATAAAGACTTAATTAG